AACTTCCCTCTTGTATCATCAAACCATCACCCATTAATACAACACCAACATTTTTTGATTCCAAATTCAAAGCAATGCCTATAGTACCCTCTTCAAATTCTACTAATTCACCTGCCATTACTTCATCAAGACCATAAATACGAGCAATCCCATCGCCTACTTGAAGTACGGTACCTGTATTTACAATTTTGACTTCGGTGTTATATTGCTCAATACGTTCACGGATTATTTTACTAATTTCATCTGCACGAATGGTTACCATGAATATTTCTGAATTTGATTCTTTTTAGAAGAAAAAAAAAAATAATGCCTATACTCTATATTATAGTAGAACGACTAATCAGTTATTTTTTTCTTTCATCGCCCCAAACATACCAATATTAGCACTGATGGTACGTAAATGTAACTCGTTGTTTAAGCAATTATTCAGAGTTCCCAGAGCTCCCTCTAAGGCTTGTTGTAACACCCGCTGTTGGACTTGATGAATCGCCCTTTGTTGTTCAAACTGAATGGTTTCATTTTTGTAATTTTCTAATTGTTCCAAAGTTGTATAAATTGAATTAATTAAATTCAATTTTTCTCGTTCTATCTCAGAATAACCATTCACTCGAAACCGATCTGCTTCCGTTTCTACTTTCCTTAAGCGGGCCCGGGCTTTTTCCAGCTGTTCAACGGCTCCTTCCCGCAGTTCTTCTGAATTTCGAATAGTTCTCAAGATTCTCTGTTTTCGATTATCTAATAAATCACTTAATGAAAGTAGATTCTCTTTCCATTCATTTCAAAATGTCTATGATCTCTTCCCGAACCAAACATGAATCTTTCAATTCATTTGGCTCTCACACTCAATTCCTTATAGGAAAATTACCTATCTTTATTATGGAATGAGCCTATCCTCTTTTCTCTATTTCTAGTTCTAAAAAGATTGAAAAATCTTGAAAATGATTACCAATACAAGACCAAAATATTTGGAGGACTCTTCTGACCAAACAAAAAATTGTCAGCAAAGTTGTTTTTCTTTTTCTTCAAGTCCAAAGAATCCTGATTAATTTATACGTAGGTCATCGATTCCGCATTGTATAAAAGGAGGTGTTAACCAATTTTTCATCGTAAAGAGAATTCAAGCCATTTTATCGACATGAGTGTTCTATATCGAAAAAATTCCAACAATTGCATTTTCTGAAACCATTTCCGTATTAACATAGTGGTAGAAAGAGTACTACACTGCGTCTAAACTTCAAACTAGTTAGCTTTAACCATGGTAATGTTCCAAAATTCTTGGTTGATAGAGAATCAAAGTAGATTTACCAATGAATCACGAAATGCTATGGTTCTTAACTATTTTTTTCTTAATTTATTAAGAAGTCATTCGCGGGATCATGCACATTTTCCTAGTTATAACGAAAAAAGTGCAGTTGGTTGGATCCAATCTATTCTTTGAAATAAACAACTCGCACACACTCCCTTTCCAAAAAAAATCAATACACCTAGCACTACACTTAGATTTATTAGATTTGTTGCTAAAATATCGGTATCAAACCCGAAACTTCCGGCGGATGGCCAGTAACTCAAGCAAAGAAAAGAATCGGTTATATTTTTCATATGATCGCATCTCCTCTTATGGATAGACTAATTTTCTTTCTACGATTCCTATCTTTCGATTTTTTATTCGTTTTTTTTTATATGATATTTAATAGTATTCTATTTATTTATCTTTCTTTTTATATAATAATAAATTCAATTTTTTATATAAAAAGAAAGAATAGGATTTCCATTTCTTACTAAGAATTCATATGAATTCTTAGTAAGAATATTAATTTAATTTAAGAAGAAGATTCTAGAATTCTAATATTAGAGAAGATAGAATATATTTTTGAATAAATATATTCTATCTTTTGAATTGGTTAGTCAATTGAAAGATTCCCCATAAGAATTATTCTTATTAGAATTCGATACTAGTTCTTATGTCAATTGCAAAATTTCTAGTTGTTTTCAACACTTTCTAAAAACTTTCTAAATAAAAAAGGGGGGAAGGCTCATTGGACTAAAAAAGGGAAGGAAGAAGGCGAATCAGTATGTTAATTCCTCACCCCATAAATCTGCCCCCCCGTGTTCTTGTCCGAATGAAGAAAAGATTGTAGGGGTGAAATCTTAAGATAATTTCAAAAAAAAAAGCAAGAGCAGCAAAGAAAGTCCAAAGAATATGTATTTTTATTTTTCTATTTTTTAAAAAAGATTAAACAAAAGGATTCGCAAATAAAAGCGCTAATGCTACAACCAGCCCATAAATAGTTAAAGCTTCCATAAAAGCCAGACTAAGTAATAAAGTACCCCGTATTTTGTCCTCTGCTTCCGGTTGTCTCGCAATCCCTTCTACAGCTTGCCCTGCAGCTGTGCCTTGACCAACTCCAGGTCCAATAGAAGCAAGCCCGACGGCCAACCCAGCAGCAATAACAGAAGCAGCAGAAATAATTGGATTCATGATAAGTTTCTCCTATTCCAAATAAAATAAAGAAAAAAATAGTTAATAATATAACAAGAAATCATGAATTTCTTATTTCATTCTTCCTATTTATCTTTATCTAGTCGAAGTGTAATTCAAAATTTCAAACTGAATTACTTCGATTTTTTTTCGTTTCTACCCATGTAGTTTTTTGTAAATACATACCATTTTTGTTCTTATCTTAAATCTTCAAACCTTTCTTTAAATTCTTCGTTCTTTCTTTTTCTTTATTTCATTTTTTTAGTCATTCCATAATTCAATTCACAATTACAACAGATGAAAGGGAAGGGCTTTGTTTTTTGAATCCCATCTAAATTTAGAGTAGTCGCAGGACAAATTTAGATATATAGTCATATATAACTAGTGAATATCTAATATGACATATACATGTGTTTCTTCCATACCGTAAACCAATTAGTTGTGTCTTAGATTCAATCGGATTCAAGAATCATTCTTTGAAACCTCCAAAAAAGAAAGAGTTGTCTTATAGCGATTAGATTATATATACACCTAGTTCGACCCTCTCACCCTACCCTTTCTTTTTTTACAATTCCTGGTAATTTTTTCAATTTTATTATTATCTTACACTAAATCATATACTTATTTTATTTATACCTTATCCTTATTGCATCTTTTGGGGGGGTTGTGGATAATCCTTTTGATTCTTATTGAAATTTTTCAAAATTTCTTTCTATTTTTTTATTGATGTTCCTTAAGTAGATTATCGCGAGCCGCACATACTTTGTGAAGGGCTAAACTAAAAAAAAAGACTATTTCGATAACTAGTCAATGATGTCCTTCCATGGATTCACCTATATAAGCCGCAGCTAAAGTAGCAAAAATAAGAGCTTGAATACCGCTTGTAAATAATCCAAGGAACATAACAGGTATAGGAACTACTAAAGGTACTAACGAAACAAGAACAACAACTACTAATTCATCAGCTAATATATTTCCGAAAAGTCGAAAACTAAGCGATAAGGGTTTTGTGAAATCTTCTAAGATGTTAATCGGTAAAAGGATTGGAGTTGGTTGGATATATTTACCAAAATAAGCCAATCCCTTTTTTGAAATACCCGCATAGAAATATGCTACTGACGTAAGTAAAGCTAATGCAACAGTAGTATTTATATCATTTGTGGGTGCAGCTAATTCTCCATGAGGTAACTTTATGATTTTCCAAGGCAAAAGAGCCCCTGACCAATTCGAAACAAAAATAAATAGAAACAGAGTTCCAATAAAAGGAACCCACGGACCATATTCTTCTCCAATCTGAGTTTTACTCACGTCTCGAATGAATTCAAGGACATATTCAAAGAAATTCTGACCGGAAGTAGGAATAGTTTGCGGATTTCGAACAACTAGAATGGTTGAAACTAATAAGATAGCAATTACAACCCAAGAGGTAATAAGTACTTGAGCATGCACTTGAAAATCCCCTATTTGCCAATAGAAATGTTGACCTACTTCCACAGCAGATATATCGTATAATCTGTTTAATGTGTTCATGGAACATAATAGAACATTCATATTGCCCTGCCCTCTAAAAAAAAGAAAAAAAAATATAACTTGAAAGGGAATTATTTTGATTCAACCATTTCCTTTTTTACTTTCATTTTCTATTTTGAATACCTACTCATCACATAATCTTTCTGTTTGTTCTTTTTATCTTTTTTTTTTCTTTTTGCACAATTTTGTAATGGTATAATAACCGATTACATAAATCTATGAATCCCCCCCAAAAAATCTAAAAATTTATTTATCTTATTATTAATCAATAATATTGTATATAGCTAGAACGACCCTCACAAATTGCAAATACCAATTTGTTAAGAATGAATCGGATTGAAGCTATAGCATCATCATTAGCTGGAATCGAAAGATCTGCGAGATCTGGGTCACAATTTGTATCGATTAAACAAATCGTTGGAATTCCCAAAGTGATACATTCTCGAAGAGCCTTATATTCTTCTTGCTGATCAACGATTATTACAATATCGGGTAACCCCGTCATATATTTTATGCCGCCCAGATATGTTTCCAAATGAGATAATTGTCTCTTCAACATAGCGGCATCTCTTTTTGGAAGACGGTTGAGTTTCCCCGTCTTTTGCTCCGTTCTCAAGTCCCTGAACTCACGAAGTCTCGTTTCGGTAGTATACCAATTCGTTAACATACCACCGAGCCATTTTTTATTAACATAATGACATCGAGCTCTTATTGCAGCCCGTGTTACTGAATCGGCTGCTTTTTTTTTGGTACCAACAATTAAGAATTGTTTTCCTCTGCTTGCTGCATCAAAAACCAAATCACAAGCTTCTGATAAAAAACGAGCAGTTCGAGTAAGATTTGTAATATGAATACCTTTACGCTTTGCGGATATATATGGTGCCATTCGAGGATTCCATTTCCTAGTCTCATGGCCAAAATGAACTCCTGCTTCCATCATCTCTTCAAAAGTTATGTTCCAATATCTTTTTGTCATTTATCCCCACATTTTTTTTTTAAAAAAAAAGATTGAAAAAAAAAGAAACCAGGTATCCTGAAATAGAAATAAATAATTGTTCCGACGGAACCTTCTCTTTTCTTGAAGATTGGCCATTAATACATAATCAGTCCATTCATTTTTTCTATTTATTATGATTTTATTATTTATTATACTTCTTTATTATACTTACTTTATTACCAAATCAAATGACTGCATTTAAAGGGATGAATCTAATCTGCTTTTAGGAAGCATTAAATCCTAGATTTCTAATGTATCACATAAATTCTTTGAAATGAAAAAAATCAAAGAATTTTTTTGTGATGGAACAAAAGATTTCTAATTTCTACTTCGAACAAATTCTTTTTTTTTTCCAAGGTAATCTTGTTATGTTGTCTTGACCGCGAACGGTGCATTATTCTTTTGAATCCGGTACCGACGGGTATCATTCCCCCTAAAACAACATTCTCTTTAAGACCTTTCAACCAATCGATACGCCCCCGAAGAGCGGCTTTTGCTAAAACTCTAGCAGTTTCTTGAAAACTCGCTTCGGATATGAAACTTTGAGTATTCAGAGATGTTTTTGTTATTCCCAATAAGAAAGCTCGGTAACAAATCGCTTCTTCCAAGGCACGCCCCGTTCGTTCGGCTCGCAACAATCCAATTAGTTCGCCAGGTAAAAAGACATTAGACATTCCATCTTCTGAAACCAAGACTTTGGATGTTATTTGACGCACAATAATCTCTATATGTCTATTATGGATGTGTACTCCCTGGGATCGATAAACCTTTTGGATTTTATTAACCAAAGAAATACGACTTTGCGCGATAGTTAGCTCAGTACCAATCAAGAATCCCCAAGGAATGCCGAGAATTCTTGTTATACACTCGTTCCAAGCATCAATTCTTTTTTCTAGATTCATCGATATTGAATCAATCGAACGTATTTCTAATATCTGTTCCACTTTTGGAAGACCTTGTGTTATATCACCTGATCTCGATTTTTCATATATAAATGTAACGAATATATCTCCTTCATAAAGGAGTTCTCCATAATGGCCATGAATGGTTGCTCCTGGAGTTGCCAAATAAGGGTTAGCCGATCTTATTATGACAGAATCCATTTGAACAGTTAGAACTTGACCCGATTTTAGTTTTAGGTGTGGTCCATTTTTCGTTTGAGCTATGCATATATTTTCACAAATAAATTGTCCAAGACTAATTATTGGAAACGTTTTTTCACAATAATTATGATGGAGAAAATACCAATTCAAATGGAATGGATTTAAAACGATGTTACTGTATAGATCGGGCTTAAAAATCTTCTCATTTTCGTCCATTAAATAATATTTAATTACTTGAAAAGTTTCCTTGAATTTGTCAAGTTGCAAATCTTTATTCATTGAGATCTGATTATAAGTTATTGAACGGTAAAATGAATAAAGATTTGCAACTTGAAGGGCTATTCCTAAAGGGCCTAACGAATTCTTAATTGGAATTATAGAATCTTTTTTAAATTTCTTAATTCCTTTTCTTATCCCTATCCCATTGTGATATTTTACGTTGTTGAATGGTCTCATTTGAAAACAATTAGATGATGACAAAATCATCAAAGATCGGCATTCCTTATTTCTATTCAACAACATACGAATAGTTCCTTGATTTTGGCTACATGATTGTTGAATTTTTTCCTTCGAATGAATAGATAAAAATGGATTGATATTGATCCGATCCGATTCATTATCTGAGATACATCCTAAACCAGATGAGTCATTCCTTTTTCTGATATATGAAGTATGAGATTTCACTAAGTCAATTCTTAGGAAATACTCAATCAAACCATTTGTACTTACTTCAACAAAGGAAGCGAGGGCCTCCTCAATAGAAGAACCTTTTTTGTCTTGATCCCAATTCAAGACTAAACAAGTCCGAACTAATTGAATCCTTGTGTCGGAAATCCCCCGAATAGATTTTCCATTTCCATAAAGAAGATAATTGAGAACTTTAAGTTCCAGATTATCCCTTTCCTGGAACAGATCTTGGGGAAAAAGTTTTACAAAATGGATACTGTCCGGTATTTCATATAGAATGACAGGTCGAACCAAAACAAAACACTTTTTCTTGGTAGTTGCGATCCATTGGACATAGGTCCAATTGTTCATTTTTTTTGATTCCTTCCATTTTTTTTTTACCGTTCCGGGTGGTATCAAGATGGCACTGTGTCGGGATATCTTATCCGTCTCTCCGGGAAAATGGATATTTCCAGAAAAGATTTTTAATTCCATTTTTTTTTTTTTCTTTTCTAATCGGACCAATCCACCAACTCGACTTCTTATATTGAAAGTGATTGGTGTTCCTATTCCAACGAGACTATTATTCCGTACCATTATGGAAGAAGATTCGGGTAAAATATGCACTTCTTCGGGAATAAAAAAAAATTGATCTACTTTGATTTGAGATTTTGGCTTTAATTCTTTGATTCCTCGATACTCAATTAAATCTTCTTTTTGAAAAA